AATTTGCAAGTTGATAAAACCCGGTGGGCGAATTTTCCATCTCCAAGGAAAAACACTCTGATCTCCTATTAGAAAAATTCCCAATTCTCCTTTTGGTGCTTCGACTCTTACATAAAGTTCTTGTTTGGACAATTCAAAAGTTGGAGAAGGTTTTTTACTAATAAATCGATATTCAAAATCATTCCATTCAGTATCTTTTATTCTATCAAAGCGTCGGATTTCTAAATTCTCAAAGGGCCCCCCTGGAATTCCTTCCAGAGCCTGTTGGATAATTTTTATGGATTCTGTCATTTCACTGATTCGTACTAAATAACGAGCTAATGAATCCCCTTCTTTTTGCCATTGAACCTCCCAATCAAATTCGTCATAACACTCATAATGATCAACTTTACGAAGGTCCCATTGTATTCCGGAAGCTCGTAGCATTGGTCCTGATAAACCCCAATTTAGTGCTTCTTCTCCTCCAATAATGCCTACGCCCTCAACTCGTTCTAAAAAAATGGGATTCCGTGTAATAAGCTTTTGATATTCAGCAACCCCTCTTAAAAAATAATCGCAAAAATCCAAACATTTCTCTATCCATCCATGAGGTAGATCAGCAGCTATTCCTCCGATACGAAAATAATTGTGCATCATTCGCATACCGGTGGCAGCTTCGAATAGGTCAGATATAAATTCTCGTTCTCGAAAAATATAGAAGAAGGGGGTCTGTGCCCCAATATCTGCCATAAAAGGGCCAAGCCATAACAAATGGGAAGCTATACGACTCAACTCCAACATAATGGCTCTGATATAGCTAGCCCTTTTAGGTACTTGAATATTGCCTAGTTGTTCGGGTCCATTTACGGTTATTGCTTCTGTGAACATAGTAGCTAAATAATCCCAACGTGTTACATAAGGCAAATATTGTATAATTGTTCGGTTTTCCGCAATTTTCTCCATTCCTCTGTGTAAATAACCCAATATTGGTTCACAGTCAATAACATCTTCACCATCGAGAGTAACGATAAGTCGAAGAACACCATGCATTGATGGGTGGTGAGGGCCCATATTGACTATCATGAGGTCTTTTCTTGTAGTTGGTGCAATCATAAGTTTTTTATCGAGTCATTCTTCCATGAATTGCTGAAAGTAAAAAGAAGTTCATCAAAATTGAAACGAATAAGTTCAAATGATATCACTCTTTAAATTAACGAGTTTTTGTCTCTCGAATATCCAACTGACCAATTAATTCTTTATAACGTACTCTATTTTTTTTTGACAAATAAGCCAGTAGTCGTTGACGTTTTCCCAAAATTTTTCGCAAACCTCTCTGAGATGAATAGTCTTTTTTGTGCAATTCCAAATGTGAAGTAAGTCTCCTTATCTTAGTGGTGAAACTGAATACTTGAAATTCAACAGACCCTCTGTTTTCTTCGTTTTCTTTTTGAGAAATAACCGAAATAAATGGATTTTTTACCATAAAAAAATGCCTCCTCTCCCTTTTTACAGATATGGATTTTACCGATCAGTAATAATAATGTCATTCATTTGAATGTGGTAGAGACAATAATCTAATCCAAATTTATTTATAAACTCCTAATTTTATCAATTCAAATGAATCAATCCAATTGAAAATTAGATTTAGATAGGGAGAGAAAAGGATTGGCACATTTTCGTATTCACAAAAGCGAAGAATTTAGACCTAAAATGAAGAAGGTTCTGTTGATTCATTTCTAGATCGAATTGATAATTATTCATTTAGTATTGGATTAGAATGAAATGTAAGACAGGACGTGTGATGTGTGTATTTATTTGCTTTCATATATCCTATATAGTAGAGGATGTATAGGAAAAATGTACTATCGACGAATTTTTAATCGTGGATACAAATGTATCCTTAACATACTGAAACGACTGCCATTATTGGTATCAAACCAATAACGATTCATACAAGCTAAATCTTCTAATCGATAATTAGGCCAAAGAAAGAACTTCAATTTCATTAATGGATTTGTCTCTCTATCGAGGTGATTACTGGCACCTAGAACTTGGCTGCTATTCTTTTCGTTGCAAAATACAGGATTTCTATCTACATCATTCCTATTCTTTGAATTGAAACAACTTAGAATTCTTAATTTTCTACGACGCCTAAACGATAAAATATTTTCAGGAACAAGCAAATCCAAATGATTTTTGTCTCTATTTCTTGTTATTCTTTCATGTGGTGGAATAGATTCATCAAAATGATTCTTAGCAACATATCTTTGCTCTCGGTATCGTTGATTAGTTTGGTGCTTACTCTTATGAACCAACGAAATACCGATGGTTTGATACATAATAAATTGTCCATCGTTTTCTACAGACAGACGAACGGGGTCGATAATCAATATTCCCCTTTTCATTAATTCTGGAAGAGTGTAATTGGTATGAATCAGCATTATATCCAAACTCATTTCTCCCCTTTGAACCGAGGATATAGAAATTTTTCTTGGATCTATTAGTCTAAGCAGGAAACAATATACCTTAATATTATTCATCATTCTTTGATTCAAAGTCTCGCCCTGTTTCAATTGAAAAAGAAAATGATGTTTCAGGGACAAATATAGTTCTGCTTCCACGGCACTTTTGGTTTTTTTTTTCTTTTTACCTTTTTTCATGTCCGATCTCGCATAATAATCTTCTTCAATATCTTTTTGTTGGTTTGAAAGAACGGATCCAAGATCCCCTTGGCTTGTGGTTTTTTTTTCTTCTTGATTTCGATTCTTTATTTTTTTATTCGATGGTATCAAAAAACTTCCCTTTTGCTTTTCATTAATCTTTTTTTTTTGATTTCTATTCAAATTTAAAAGAAGTAATTTGCTTGGTATAAACCAAGGTTTCTTTTTATATGTATTATAAAGTAACAAAAATTCTGGGAAGAACCAAAGTTCCAGATTCAATATGGGACACTTTAGTATTTTTTCATTCATCCCCATCCAATCAAAAAATACTTTTGGGGGGTTTGGTAGATTCATTTCTGGAATCATAAGATTAAGATAAAAAATCTTTTTTTTATCAATTATTTGAGAATTATTAGTAACAATCTTAGTATTTTGATTACTATTGGCATCGATCGTGATCCAGGCCTCAATATCGACTTTTTTTCTAAGATCAAAATTGATAATTTTCCAATCCAAATATTTCCTAGCGGGAGTTTTTTCCATATATAGAATATCGCCCTTTCCTAGATAATTATTGATAGGGATACTCCTCATCATATCAAAAAAAGTGTCTTTATATGTGTTGTAATTATAAGAAATCTCTTGATTCTTATTTCCTTCAAACGGTGATCTAGAAATAAATGAGTCCTTTTTATTTTCAGAATTAATAGATTTATATGATAAAAGATCATATTTATAGTATTTTTGAAAATTATCTTTTTGATTCGATAATGAATAGACTTCAAAAATATTTGGTTTTTTGGAATCAATTAATTGGTCTTTTTCATATGAATTCCATTTGCTGAAATTTTTCCTTTTAACCATACGACGTTGATAAACTCTATTCCGCCATTGTTGTGGTATTAATCTAGACCATCTGATCTGAGATAAATCGTATTGATAATGTCCTCTTAACCAGTTTTTCCATTGATTCATTTCAGAACTCGGAAGTCTGTTATCCCTTAATTTAGAATTAACTATTCCTTGTGTTTCAAAAGAATCCTTTATTTCAGGCTTAAGAAAAAAAGGGATTTCTTGATATTGAAGAAATGATTTTAATTTATACAAGTTAATAACTTGGGTTTGTGATAATTTGTAAAATACATATGCTTGTGACAAGTACGATAAGTCAGAAAAAATATGTGAATTTGTCTTACTATTACTAATATTATAAAGTGACTTTTTTATAGTCGAAATAAACTCAATTGGATTTTGATTTTTTTTATTAATTATTTCTTGATTTGTTTCATTATTGTAAATGGATTTATTCATAATTTTTTTTGTTGATTCAACAAATAATATGGATTTATTCATAATTTTTTTTGTTGATTCAAGAAATAATTTTGTCTTCATTCTGGGAATATTAATGATAGATAAAAATATATTTGTGTAGATTATTTCAATGAAAAATTTTATAAAAAGGGGTAATTTACGTATTAATCGAGTATTTCTTCTTTTTAATATTTGACGTTTTTCTAATCTTTTAGCATTAGAACTTGTTTTGTTAAGACTAATATTTATTTCTGGAGTTACTTTTTTTTTTTCTTTTGTAATTATTTCTATTTGATTTCTAATTGTATTTGTTCTATCAGTCAGGTCCTTCATTTTTTTTTCGGTCAATGAAGAATTTGTCCAACCTGGAGATGCGATTTGACTAGATGATTCATGAATCATCTGATTGCTGATTATGGGATCTCTTTCTTTTTTAGTCTCACCCGATTCATATACTTCTACTTCTCTTGATCGAAATAAGAGAATTGGATTTACTTTGAAGAGTTCTTCTTTTATTTTTTTCAAAAAAATAAAACTTTTTATAACCCATTTTTTTGTTTCTTTTGAAACTTTTCGAAGTAATCTTATTTTTCTTTTTCCTTTAAAAATTTTTAGACGTAGAAAAGATTTCTTTTGAAATTTTCCAATTTTTTTTTCGAGTTCCTTAAAAATGGGTTCAAAAAATTCAAAAAGGAGGGGTCGTTCTCGGGGAGAACCAAAAGGAAGTTCGGTTTCCAGTCCCCAAACTGTTAAAAAACAAAAATCATGGTTTTCTTTTTTCTTTTTCATTATTAGATCTTTATTATGAGAGAATCGGAATTTAGATCTGTGCCAAGGTTTCAGACGGAAAGGAAATAATATTTTTATCTGAATACCCTCTGTCAACCAATTTAGCGGAAATTCTGTTTCGGACAATTGAACACCATTATAGGTACATTTCACATGTATCTCACTATTCCATTCCTGTAAATCCTCATACCATTCAGGAAGTTGCAATAGTAGCATACGTCCAATATTTTTCGCTATTATCAATGAAGGTAATAGAAT